CTCTATTCGGGCGTCAGAACAATAACGAATGGGAGCTATCGCACAACTGAATTTGCCATTTCTAAATGAGAGGCTTCCGTCACGAGCCGGATTAAGCCTCTTTCTTAAGGGCGAACAGATCGACTACGCCGATCTTTATATGTTTTGGCCACGTCCGTTTCCGCTCCAAAGAAGAAGGTTTAAATCTTTCAATCTTATGTCGTGAGGGATATGACCTATGTTAGGTCCATAAGATACCACAGCTTTTAGTGTTCTATAATTCACCTCAACATAATGAGTAGGTAGTTCAATTCTTTTGATTCTTCTCTTCATAGTCCACTTTTGGGGGGATGCGGAGCAATAGATCGAATTACTATATAACGAATAGTTGTAAACTATAGGACTTCTTATTCGAGTAGGAAGATTTCGGTTTTTCTCGTTCCTTTTCTTTTCAAAGAATAGGGATTTGAAATGATACAAATTTCTCTTCATTCTGTTGTGCTCAGCGAAGGAACTGCCTAAGCATACTTTTTCGAATCCAAACTTCTTTCTTCTTTTTAAGTCTTCTTCTTGCATAGAAGAACGCAACCGTTGCAAAAACGGGGATTTTAGTAGTAGGCGGCATCCCCTCTTAGTTTTGAGTAGGTGGAACCATTCTGTTTTGGTTCTTCTCCTGACCGGGTGATCCAGGAATTTCCCTATGATTTTATCAACTAATATTTCGATATAGAAAGATCTCCTTATTTCTTCACCGCGGATTCTTGCGTCATTTTCTTGAAAAGATATTATATCACCGTGGGACACTTTCAAATGCGTAATGCTTACCATTCTATTATTCACACAAACCCTTCGATGACTTATCAGCTGCCTTGCTTGAGGAATAGTTTCACAAAAATGGAGACGAACCAGAATAACGTCCAATCTTCTTTCTAGATTGAGTAGAAAAGGGATATATGAAGTTCGTTCTCTTCCTCTGTGCATCTCGGGTAAATCACCATAAAAAATGGACAACTTTCGTGTAGTTTGTAATTGGATGTAACTGTTAAGATTTTCTCTCGAATAAATCTCTGTAGTTTGCTGGGATCCCGTTGTGGATTCAGTAATTGGTTTCATCACCGGTTCTTTCTCTTTAGCATCAGATTCTGTTGCTGCCTTCATGCTCGTGATTTGTGACTCTTTCTCTTTATTGGGATCTTGAATCATCTTTTTAAGCAAAGCATTCTCATGCTGAAGAGACTTCAAATCTATTTTTATAAAAGTGATCTCCCTTTGTCTATCTTAGGTTTTGTGTCTACCCAAACATTGTTATTATCATAGACTGGGATCCTTTTTGTATCAACTTTGATTCCAAGGTTGACTTGATGCTCTTTTTTAGCTATATTTAGGGTATGCCAATCAATTCTGAAGTTCGAAGTAAGGGTGACCTGCTCTATCCGAGAAGGATCAGCATATTCTTCCTGCAGGGATGCAAAGAGCTGATTTGTAGACCAATAGAAGCGGATTCAGTTCTTTCCTTCTTTCTTACTTTCATGCCCTATACTTGCAAGATCCAAACAAAGCAAAGAATGCCCGAAAGCAAAGGCAGATTCAAAAGTAAAATGCACCGCTTTACTTCCGGAAAGTTTAATTACGTTATAAAAGATCAAGTCAACCATATGAAGCTCCAGCTACTAAGTCATGAACCAATGCAACTAGAACAACTTATTCTATTCGGCGCAATTAGTCTAGCTAACCCAATCATGCCGTACCTGCCTGAGCCTTAGAGTTCGATTCCAAACAATCCTTCTGAAAAGGAAATTCCTATAGCACTTAGAGCCAAAGCTGAATGCGATGCGTACTAAAGACTGTCGAACCAATCCTTGCTCGTTCAAGTTCAATCCCATCATTCTGACTTCTGCTTTTCGTTCGATCCAACTAGATTCCCCTAAACTTAAACTAAAGGCTCCCGGAATTCCCATGAAAGAGTCACGTCACTCTAACGTTTCACTAGTATAATTTCCTCGAGTACGAGTAGAAGAAAGAAAGTAACTCAATTCATTCATCTATTCATTGATCTAATCCAGATCTGATATTTACCATCTGGAGGGGCTTTTTACTCTGATTCCTTGGTACTGCTTTCAGCCTTATAGCTCACTGAACTACCTTTCCATTTCCAGAAAAACGAGAGTCACTCGCTCCGGGGAGATCTTCTTTGGGACTAAAGTAAAGAGCTCTAACAGAAGAGCGGGAACAGCAAGTAATTCCTACTGTCCTTACTCAAACTAAAGCACCAAGAGCAGCTTTCCTCCCCGAGGGTCATATCTGAAGGTTTTTGTGAGAGACTTTGTTCTTAGCGGCTTAGCCTACCTAATGAAGCAACCTGCAGAACCTGAGCTTGTGAAGAATTATCTGTTAAAAACTCTCCAACCGGAGAAAAGGATTGATAACTTTACTCTTGGAGAAGGAGTAATGCCTACAAGTTTTAAGGACTCGCATCGTCAAAAGGACATATTGGTTGCCGATTTTGGTGGCAGTGCAATAGGAAGAGTTGCGCCTTTCGATTCAGGGTTCTGGTGGATTATACTGCTGAGGTCATACACCAAGTACACGCGTGATTATGCTCTGGCATAACTCCCTGAGGCCCAGAGAGGGATGAAGTTGATACTCAACCTCTGCCTCTCGGATGGCTTTGACACTTTTCCAACACTTCTATGTGCAGATGGATGTAGCATGATTGACAGAAGGATGGTGAGTTTATACTTTAAGTTTTCCACAGGGTTGGCTCCAGCCTTGTTTCGTAGTGAATTTATGGATTTGAATAATTCTTGAAATAATTTGTAAATTGAACTTGTACCTGAAACAGGGAATATGGGTATCCAATTGATATCCAGGCACTCTTCTATTTTTTCCGCTTAGGTGTGCTCGGCAGATGCTAAAGCCAGAGCGTGATGGCAAAGAGTTGATCGAGCGAATTGATAAGCGAATCACAGCTCTCAGCTATCACATTCAGAAAGACTACTGGCTGAATTTCACTCAATTAAATAACATATACCGCTACAAAAACGGAGGAGTACTCCCACACAGCTGTTAACAAGTTGAATGTCATCCTCGACTCTATCTGGGTGTTGGATTTCATGCCCTTGCGGGGAGGGTATCTGATTAAGGAGCGCTGGGAGGTCGGGGAGATGCCCTTGAAGATCACTTACCCAGTTCTGGCCGGATTTGATCTAAAAAACACACGGCGGAGTTACCATAATGGTGGGTCTTGGCCAGGTTAGTGTCAGGAACACAACGTTATAGTACGTTATTTTCATTTCAATGGTGCAAAGGAAAAAGATGCTTGTACGCACATTAGCTCAATTGACCCTGACTGTCTAGATCAGGTTTCCAGTTTAAGAAAGCTGTGAGAATGACCTAACGGCCTTGAATACCGATCCAAATTGAAATTGTGCTTCAAATAGATAATTCTATTGGAAAGGCTATGGTAGGAAATTTATAGTGGATTTTCCTTCACACGAATTTATTGGATTGGAAACAAGATTCAACTAGAATGAAGCAGCAGAAAGGAAATGCAGCACAAATAGTATTTTTAGTTGGCGGCTTCAAACTACCAATCATACTTTACATGGTCTGACTTTGGATGTAAAATGGCATTTGATTTCAGACACCGGGTGGAATTTTTTTTAGCACCCTAGACATTTACGAAATGCAACTATTATCCACTGAAGTGACTTAAATACAATGTATATTCTTGCTCATCTCTTCTTGTGATGAGAATGTTGAAGTTAATGCTTCTTTGATGTGGGTTTCGTGTAGTTCTGATGAGTTAACCAATTCCTCTACCCCGCTTAGTCCCTTTCAACATACCCCGAATCTAGCCTAAAATCCGATCTTTCTTCTCTTATGATTTTTTCTACTTTACTTGACTTTATAAAAGTGTATTCTCTCTAAGAGCTCATTTTGTTTTTGTTTTTCCTGTATAGCTGGCTATATCTTTCCCTGGAATGGCTAACATAGAGATTTCTTCCCTGTGTGGGAGTGTTAAGGGTTTGAGTCATAAACTAAACTTCTTTAGTTCCATTGCTCCTAGTGGTGGGGATTTTCCCTTTAGTTACGTCTAGCATTCCTTTTTTTTTCAAGTAGTCTATTGGGCCTGTGAATGTGAAAAAAGCTTTTCATCCGTCCCGACCAGTCCTTCTCTCTTTTAAGATTGGAGAGGGCTACTATTCAAAAATAAAATCTTTTTGAAATCAAATCTATAGCCCGCAGAAATGCTTCTTCCTGCGAGTGGAGGTGCTCTGACATCCATTGTAGTATGAGTGGATAGGGCCCTATCACTCTACCTTAGAGTGGTAAGCTATGCTATCTAGTCTAGTTGGAGTTCTTTTTTCAGTGTCGGATTTTTTACAATTAGCCTTTGCCTTCCAATTATGCTTCCTCCTATTTCAAAAAGTTAGTGTTTAAGCCTTTCAATTGCAGTACCACATTTTCTAGCGATCTAGTTCCATTCAGTCCTATTGATCTTGAAGCAGGAGGATTTTCCAAGGCACCTACAGGAAGGGCAGCAAGCGACTAGGTTTCGTTTCATAGGCGGTAAGACTTTCCCATAGAAGCCAGAGGTATGGTATGATGGATGCGGGCATAGTTTACACTCGTAGGTAATCAGGTAAGCAAGTGGGATAGCTGAAAGCTTTTGATATGGATCTTAAGTAAGCACAAACCTGTGATAAAGGTAGTTTCCCCCTCTTGGCATTGTAGGAGTCATTCCAGTAGTTTCATTCCAAGCATAAAAAGTACCCGCATTGAATTCGCCTTCGTGGCAGTCTCTTAGGCGTCAGATTTTAGGCAAGCAGAAGGATCAGATAAGACATAGATTTATTTTAGTGGGAGTTATCCATCTAGGTCAAGCGCTAATATATACATTGATTTCCTTTAGAGTTGAGAGTAAAATAGCTAGAAGAAGGCTAGGAAGGTGGAAGAGAAATTACCTATAATAAGAAAGAGAATCCAATTTTATAATATGAATTTGAATGGATTCTCCACTAACTGGAAAACCTGCCAATCCACTCTTCCTTTTTGGTCTGCCACTACTGTCTTACTGAAGCTGGCTTGCCTTGCGTAGATCAAAAACTTTTCAAACTCTTTTGGTCGGCTTACTAATAGAACTTTTCAATATAAAGAAAGACCTTGTACATCTGTCCTATAAAGAAAGACCTTGTACATCTGTCCTAACTTTGATAACACTGGAATACATACTTTACTTCCGCGGGTATTGGCTTTCGGGCTTGATGAGCTCCACCTTAAAGAGAAAAAAAATGGGCCTACTGCATGGGTTAATGTTGATAGGATCTGGGAGATTGGAAAAGACATCCCGGTAAATGTATTTCTTTTAATAAAGGAAAGCTTCCACGTCACATCCGATAGTCTGATTGGACTTCTGCTGGAACTGGCTGGTCACACTCGGTAAGACTTTTTTTATCCTGTAAGACTGGCTTTTAATAGAACCCCTAACATCTCTAAGAAAGCATCGACCCTCGCTGATGCTCGTACATACTTTGATTTCCGACTAAATAAAAGAGGCTTTCTTTGCAGCATCCGTCTTGCAAGCAACCTATCCCCCTATATTAGATTAATCGGGTTACAAAAACTCTAACGGATATAGAGCCAACGGACGCTATGGATTTGTTGTACCATTTTACGTGCTTGAACTCAGAACACACGCCATCCGATCCGAACATAACATACAAGGGCTCCCTTATCTTCTATGTACTTTATCTTCTTTCTGATTTTTTTTTTCTTTTATAGACTGGATTGAGTGAACAGTCGGGGGCTGGGATGCCTGCCCTTAACAACGAAAAGCTTTTTTTTAGACTTTTCGCTTCGTTATGAGACAGCTGGTCTAAAAAGGACTTTAATGGATCCGGGCCATATGTACTTGAAAGGGTGGTAGGGGTTTCGTGGAACCAAGTTCTTTCTTTTTGTTGCTTTCCCACTTTCACTTCCCTGGCTTTCGAAACATGGCATCAATAGGATTTCTTTTTATTCTTATAGACTAAAGGAACCGACAGGCCATAATTAGGTCTTAACTTCTATCGGGCACAGGCTTTCGGACAGGCTTTTTACTATTGGTGAATCCACCTTTGATAAGAACTTTCCAAGTCCATCAAAAACCTATAAATAATAAAAAAAGATCCCTGGAGACTAGACTCTTCTCTTGGAAGCGAGATCACTGGAGCTGGGACTGGTGATTGACTTTCCTAAGACTTTTTTTGGATTCCTGAGGGAAGAGGTAGCGAAGGATAAAATCTCGGACACTGGCGTATGGGACTTCTCTTATGTTATAGCTTCTGCGCGAAGAGTGAGCTTATGGACTCTTTCACTTTAACTGGAACGAAGTCGCTATCTTAGTCCGCGGGTAGAAAAGCTGGCTTGTGGAAAGACAGACATTGTCTTTTTTTTTAACAGACTACAGAGTCACAGCACAGCTACTCTTTGCTTGGGCCCCATTGATGAACATGAGATTTGTTATGAAAGGACTTCTCTCCTTCTCTCTAACAAGAGCAAGTAGACCTGCCCTCTAACAAAGAAGAAAACTCACAGCTCTTTGTCTTCCTATATGACATCAAGCAAGCATCACGGACCCTATTTCAAGATATGGATGGGGAACTTTGCTGCATCTGAGGCTAGGCACCTAATCTCCCTCCCAGGGAAAAAAGGCTCTTTGGACACTTTCGAGTTCCTCTGCTCTGAGTCCTAAAACCGGTAATGCCGTTGACGGCTTCTTTTGACTATTGGGATACCTTTCCCGCGCATTCCTTACCTCAGTGTGGGATGCCGTCCCATCTTAGCAAGAAAAGGGCTAGGTTGCTGCTGGTTTTGCGTGAGTATCTTTCTTTTCAGACGCCAGTTTCTATTGAATGCCCTGCTTGAGGAATAGAAATTTCATATAATAGAATAGTAATGGGTTGTGCTAAAGGAACTGACAGATGCTAGGAGGGCTAAACTAAGCACGTAAGCGAAGCCGGGTCGAAGCATAAGCAGGGCATGGTAACGAGAAAGAAGCGGTTGTAAGTTAGATAACTAGTTTAGCAAGCGCGCCTATCGGCTACAGTAACAGCCATGCCATGCGCCTATCTAGCGCATGATAGCTTACTTCTAACTGACATTAAGATTTTGATTGAGTGTGCAGCATCAGGGAGAGGGGGTTGGTATAGTCCTTCCGCAGAGAGGGAGACTGGCTGGAAAGATGGAGATCTTAATGCCAACCGCCTGCTTTTAAGTTTACCTTCTTTTCTAAAGTCTAAAGCAGCTTGCTTGGAAGCTAACTTAAGTAGATTTATTGAAAGAGATATTGCTATTAGCAAACTACCTGCTTGAAAGTGTCTATTCACCCAGACCTCTAAAAGAAGAAGCTGAGCTCTATCTCTCTTTTTTTTTTATTAGAATAAATAAGATTATAGGCAAGGCTTCCCCTGTTGTCTATGAGTCGCCGGCTTCCCTTTTCCCCATAGAGCAAGCCCCTACTGCTCTTCTGCCTGCTTTAGGGCAGGGCCTATATAACGTCATAAAAAGCTCCTTTACCGAACGAGGCTGAGAAAATCTTACCCTACTTGGCTCACTCCCGTTCGCGGGTTTTCTCTCTAAACCAACTCCTTGGCTCACGCGTGTAAATGCGTATATAAGTGCTCAGCTCATTCTTTTCCCAAAAAGTGCTCCTCTTGAGCGATCCATTATATGAGCGGGGCAGCTAGTAGAGAGAAAATCTCCATATTTTTAAGCCGGTCCCATTGATTTAATTAAATTACGATCAGGCTGAGATCTTGCCTGGAAAAGGCTTGGGTAGGGTCAGTTCGTTTAGCGCTTCGAGGCTGTCTTCGACTCATAGAAGAAGTAAGCCCCACTATTTTGTCTAACAAGAAATGGAGTAAGGGACGGGAAGCTACTCTTGTTCATCATGCGCCTTGTGTGCTTTGTATTCTCTATCGCTTGGGAATAAACGATCGCGATGTAGCAGAGTCGTGATAACTCTCTTCAAGCGGATCAACAAAGGCGAGATCAGCTCACTTGCCCACCGACCCGTCTCTTATACGATGAAACAAAGTCCATCCACTATATAAGAAGAGGAGACAGAGAGGTAGTAAGTTGCCCGCTTGTAGCAAGTTCTTTCAGGACGTAGCTAACCCTTCCGAGGGACATCCTGGTTCAAGTCTTCATCGATCGGGTGGATTTATATGCTCCGGGGGGGTGAGACGAGGTGTAGCGCAGTCTGGTCAGCGCATCTGTTTTGGGTACAGAGGGCCATAGGTTCGAATCCTGTCACCTTGACCATAACCTTCATTAGTGTATTCATTTTCTGTGGTTTCCCTAATCAAACTAGATCAAAGAACCATGAATAGGGAACATCCGACCAGCTACGCCTAAGATGTGAAATGGGTGCATAAGGATGTTGTGCTCAGCCTGGAATCATAAAGTTCAAAGTACCAGACTGGACCATCCGAAAAACTTCCTTGACCGATTGGATAAATCAAGAAAACAGCAGTAGCCGCCGCAACAGGAGCTGAATATGCAACAGCAATCCAAGGACGCATACCCAGACGGAAACTCAGTTCCCACTCACGCCCCATGTAACAAGCTACACCAAGTAAGAAGTGTAGAACAATTAGCTCATAAGGACCGCCGTTGTATAACCATTCATCAACGGATGCCGCTTCCCATATTGGGTAAAAGTGCAACCCTATAGCCGCAGAAGTAGGAATAATGGCACCAGAAATGATATTGTTTCCATAAATTAAATCCAGAAAGAGGTTCACGAATACCATCAATGTCTACTGGAGGGGCAGCAATGAAAGCGATAATAAATACAGAAGTTGCGGTCAATAAAGTAGGAATCATCAAAACACCAAACCATCCAATGTCTCCTAACGCAGCGACGAGGACGCAACGGTTGGCCGCCTGATGAGCCTCACTCTCTTTGAGAAATGATGTGCGCTACACCGCTAGCCTTCTTCCATACAGCCATCGGAATATCTGCTTACCAGGGCAGATGCCCCTTTCTTCTTTTAAGCTTAATAAGATTCTTAATTTTGAACTACAGCCCTAGCGGAGACTTAAGACTTTTGATTTGAACAAGAAACTACGTCCCCATCGGCTTTAGGAAGGGCCTTAGCCTTAGCTCCAAGATCTCAGTTTGCATCAGGATTTCAGTTCTCAGCAGGAGCCGATTGCTCTTAACTTAAGGATAAACCGATGGAACATAGTAGTGAATTTCTCTCTCCCGATCCGGTTTCGGTTAAGTAATCTGTCTATCCATCAGGTTAGGTTTCGACCTAAGCATGTAAGGGCTTTCTAGTAGGGTAACCAAACCATGCCTCGCAGCATTGATTTCTTCTTTTCATTCTCAGAACAATCTCCAGAAAGACTTAACGCCAACCAAATAGGAAGCTTCATCCAATCCTCACCTTCGGAACGGGCTCGAGAGCTTCAATCAGACTTAGGGAGCGGGGAAAGTAGCAGAAGGGCGGTCGGAGCAAAACAACTTCTTTGCGGAAAGCGATGTCATTATCTTCCGGTAAGAGTTCAAGCGGTAGTTCGAGCTAAAGCACTCTTCTTGGCTTTCAATTCACTTCCGTTGTTGTACCATTCCATCTCTTTGTCATCGCATATAGAATTCCTTTTTCCTGTTTCGACAGGTCTAGTGTGGGAGCTGTTACCCCTTATTCCTTTTCCTAAATAGGCCTTTCTTCCCTCTCTATAGCCTATAGGTTTTGAGGTTTTGACCTTCATGGGAGAGGTTTCCTTTGTCATAGGTGGCGGAGGGTTTCGCTTTTTATTTTTATATTTTTATATACGAAAAAGTGGCGCAGTGAAAACTCAAAACAAAATCAAGAGAGCATAGAATTTATACAAAATTGGCTTTTTAGGAAAGTTACGGAGATTCAAAGGTTATTACTTCATTCTTCTTTTTCTTTCTCCCAGATCTTTCTTTTTTTCCTAAGACAAACAGAAATATCAGAAAGATGCGCCAAATCACACAACCATATAAGGAAGTTTTTTTTTGTAATGGAAGCTCTCTCCTTGCTTTTGAATGCCATGAATCGATTTTTGACTTATTCTCATGGCTTTCGCAAAGTCAAGTTTCTTGCTTTAGTTTTCAATAAGGGGCAACAAGCAACGGATTGAGCTGCGCGAAAGCCGTTGCGCGTTAGCGCATCCGTTTTCTTGCTCGTTAGCGCTTTACTATTTACTAATAAGATAGAAAGGGCTTTTTCCGCTGGATCCAGAACGAATAGGAGATCTATCAGTACGCCATCCGCTCTATATCTTTCGTAGTGACGGAACTCCTCTCTTTTTAGGCTGACGAGCGGAGGCTCCCGGGAGCTTGTCCTCTCGTCCTTTTCAAAGTCGAGTCGCGTAATAAGTAAAAAATAGTAAACAACTCACCTGCCTGGCTAGTTTCGACCCTCCTTCCGGAAGCACGGATTCGCCGGTAGGTATCTACGGAGCCCCGCGCTTCGCTAGGGTTAGGTTTTTGCCGTCCTTAAGTCCAGGATGCGAAAACGATTCCTACCCCTGAGAGTTGATTTCAGGTTCGATAGTGTCGAGAAGGTATTAGCCACCGGTGACCGTACTTTCGTAAAATGGGCGGTGGTTCCTCTCCTTCCTCTTTTCCTCTTGAACCTAGAACAAAAAATGGATCTCGCCGACCGAATCGAAAAAGTAAAAGGCTTCAAACTACTAGTCATTAAGACAACTATGAAATCAAAGTAAGGAAGTCCTTTTCTTGACTTGGCCTGCGTGCATTATACCTACCCCTTTTTAAAGAACTTGATTTCAATCTCAACAAAGAAATGAAAGCATAACTCTTTGCTTGTTGTCCTCTGACTCTTTTAGCCTGCCTTGTGGAGGTCTCTCGGGTGTCTACGGCGGATCCGATCAGTCTCGTGATGAAGAGAATTCCGATCTTCCACTAAGAAAGGTATCGTCACGACAACTCAATTTGTCCGGTAAACTACTCGGGGCTCCCCTTACTATTACTAATGGGCAATCAGTCCAAGGGGCAATATTCGGTCAATCAGGTTAATCCCGAACAGCCTTTGCTGCTCTCTTTCCTGTGGGAGGAATCCCACACAGCTCTTCTTGGTCGTGAAGGGTAAGATACCTTCTTTCTATATTTCTATAAAAGAATGAAGTTCACACGCGAAAGTGTAACCTTACCAAAGGAACAAGATCAAGCCACGGTCGGGAAACTCCCATCGTCTAGTGGTTCAATCTCTCTTTCAAGGAGGAAGCGAGGACCCTGGGGGTATTACGAAAGGAAGTTGATCAGGAATGATTGATTCTTAATCAGTCTGGAATTTCTTCTTCCTGGGTCGATGCCCGAGCGTGGGGACGGACTGTAAATTCGTTGGCAATATGCCTACGCTGGTTCAAATCCAGCTCGGATTCACTAATCCACCATGAGAAAACCCAGAAAATGACATTCCACTGATTGCAGGGTTTTCCAGCAACAGTAGTATAGCCTTTTTTTTGACCTCCTCCCAAAGCGAGGATCCGTATCTGTAAATAGCCCCGTCTGCATTACTCCTTATTAGCCTGGTCCCTATCTCATTGGGCTTCTTAGCCTTCGGCATCCCCTTTCTCTTATTCTTCTTAGCCTTCGGCTTTCGCTATCTCACTAGAAAAGCTTCTCTTCGGCTAACTCTATTCAGTCTTTTCTCTGAATAAATCTCTCAGGATTTCTCTATTCCGGAGGAAAGAACCCATCCTATACCCCAATCTCACGATTCAAAGGATTACCTTATTGGTACCCTATTAGTGCTTTAGAAGCTTCAATAAAGACCTCTGAAAGAGGATTTGTCTTATCTAAGATGCCTACTCCCGATTAAGCCTAACTAACTTGGAGGACAATTTTGTTCGAGTTCTTTGTCAAGGACCTTGCTAAGGGGAGAGTCAGTGAATTGGATTGGTCCACGGTCCTTGTTACTACGGGCTGGGGTGACACGGTGTTTATGAGAGGCATTCTTCTTTTTTGAGCTGCTGGATTTGGAATTGGGATTGCAGTAGATATAAAGCTCCTTTTGATCTTATTGATTTGACTTGATAGCATTCTAAATTCAGTAGAGTAGGTAGAGTAGGTACAGATTGGGCCACGAAGTTCTTCGTGTACATAGGAAGAATAAGTTTACTTTGCACCAGTTTCACTTGCTCTTTCTCGGTGGTCCTCTTTCCGTTCAGCGGGTAATGAAAGGAGTTCTTAATTTTTAGGTTTTTGCTTTTTCGTCCAATATTGGATTCTTTTCACATCCAGCTAAGTATTAAAAAGATAAGGTATTGTTTCACTATTTCAAAGTTGATTGAAAAGGAACTTTTTCCAGTGAGAGTTTGAACAAACATTTGGGCCATCCTTTCATTGAAGACCCCTATGCATGGCTCTCATATACATTTTAAGATGTGTTCTAGGGCAATAAATAAGTTCGGGTGTCGGTACTCATGAGCACGCTTTTTTCTTTATTCTCTTCTAGTAGCGGTAACACAGGGGTTTATTTTATATCAGTCGATTACCCGGCTTCGTAATCAAACTGGATGAATGAACTTCTTTCCAACTACTGAAATGGGATCAACCACTGCTACCTTCGCTGCTTTCCTTAGTCTTGCTTCTTTTCTTTTAGAAGCAATGGATAATATTGTCTCAAAGGGTAATACTCTTTTCGCTAAGGCTACCTGTTGCATGAGGTCCAGGCTTTAGTTGTTAGCTGGGTTCTCGTAGCTTCAGTTCTTGGTGCAGTTTGGTTGGTCCCATCCTTGTTTAGACTATCCTTATCCTTTTTCTAATCTAAGTAATCACCTGTGTTGTCACTGTTTCATTTATTTGCGCTAAGATCTTTGTGACTTGCTCCTTCTGAGCTTTTTCTCGTAATGCTGGATTCCCACCCTTTTCTATGTTTGATGTGGGAATGGTAGGAGTTGCCCGAAAATTATCTCATTTCATTACCGCTTGCCGGGACATTGCCACAAAAGGGAGTCTTTGCCTTTGAGAAAAAAAAAAGGTCCCCTTTCCGACCCTATTCTTTACAAGGAATCCACTTCTGATGTCAGGTTTTATTTACCATTGAATTAGCTTATAGCTTCTTACACAGAGGGAATCTAGGCATTAACACTAACTAACTAGCTATATTGATTTACTCTTCCTTCCTTGCCTATGGTAATAGAATTTCCTTTCCTCTAGCCACCGATGGCGCATTGTCTTCATACCGGGCATGAACCAACCTAAACTGACCATCCAAAAGCATTTGCATCCGTTTTTTCAGGTGGACCACAAGGTTCAGTTTCTCATCTCGAACTAGCAAATCCTGGTCCCTTAACGGACTTATAAATATCCGAGCTTGAAGCTGCAGACTCAGCCATATATAGGAGCAACTTGGAGAAGAGAAAGCTAAGAGGTTTTACGCAGGATCTTTTTCAGAAGTAGAGCAAGGAACAGGTCTGAACCGCCAAGTTGAGATCAGTAACTGGGCGTGGAATTTAACTTGTCTGATTTTTCCGTGTTTAGGAGTGGGAGTCCTTTCTAAAGAGTGACGCTCCTCATTCAAAGAGGGGCGGGTGGTTATCGAGGTTTGCAAAGTCTAAAACTTCAGCATGTTGGATGCACCCAAAGCCCGTTAACCAAAAGGCGAATAGTTAGCCGAGGAAGGGCCTGAATAAGCTTTTTGCCCGATAGGACTGAATCAATCGCAACACAATGGGGGAGGAGCGGGTATAGGGCCTTTGTTGGGCCTACAGAGGCGAATAGGATCAGCACGAATAAATAAAGATTTTCAGGCGAAAAAGGAGAGATCTCTTTTCTTTTGGGCTTGAGAGAGGATGACAGACAAAGGGGATGGCTCCAAGCGAGTGGGCAAGGTATAGAAAGTAACCAGCTAATCGAAATGCCTGTCCCCCTATTAAGTTAAGCCCTGGAGCACCTTGACCCGCTGGTAAGGTGCCTGGAAGGGGATAAAAAAGAAAAAGCAAACAGGTGCTGAGTAGACTTAGCTGCAGAACTAGCTCTTTCATTCGCCGAATCACCCGCTGAATCAATAGAAGCCCACTGCCACCCGCATTCTGGGATTGCTGAAAGTCTGGTTCTAACGTAGGATTTTTTCAACAGGAAATTCTTTGTTTGAATGCTGTCCTTCCACCGTCTTTCTTTCTCTAAAACGAGAAGTTCATAATATATAAATATTTATAGAATTTGTTGGCTTACTATCGCCCCTCGCTACTGCTCAACCTCGCTATCGCATTGATTCTTGCCGGCCCTCCCAGATTCAAATTCCTTATTGAAATCGAGATCTTGTTCCATTAGACCCAGTTCGGTCAGATCAGTTCCCATAATAAATATTGCTTGCCCGGGTCGGGCTTTCAGTCTTTGGTCGGGCCTTCCGGGCTTAAGGGAGCCGAGGGGAGGCAGAGAAAAAACAGCCATTTCATCGGTTGTCGGAAGAGCAGTAGGCCTTGGTGCTTGAGTCAGTCCGTGGTCAGCAGTGGATTAGGTAGAATCGGTAACTGTTCTTCCTTAAGTCTGATCCCAAGTGACAGTGACATCGAGTTAGCTCTTTGAAGACTAACCCCTGCTATTGTATTGAATCGGCCATAGCTTGCTACGACCCTTCCTTAGCTTAGGCGAGTGAAGTAGGAAAAATTATTAAATTAACAGAACCCGGAAGGGGCGAAAGGCATAGTAGAAAACTTAGTGACCTGCTACCTTACTTCCCCTGGCTTCGGTTGACCCCCTTTCGGTGGTAGTAAGAGCAGAGTCTTGGGTTGGTGCTTGAAGTAAGGGTCATCAAAGATACGGATTTCTTTTTTGGGATTTGGTACGTGGTGGAGTATTACTCCCGGCGCCCTTCTACAACATCCGGATATCTGTTGTTTAGTAACTTACGCAAGGTACCAATTCACACACCAACCCAATCTCTTTTAAATTTAAAGGGCCAAACTCCCTTCTCTTTTCTTCCCGCCTATTCCTTTTTTTTACATTACTAACGAGATTGTTGAAGGGTCATAAAAGGAGAAAGAATAGGGTAAAGTAGGTTTCTGCGCTTCCGCTTCTTTCTTTGTGGAAAATGCCGGGGAATTGAAAACGAAAGGTTATCGCCTTGTTCCGATTCCTAACCATTTAATACTTCGAACCCTCCAATAAGGTCAATTGTCTTAAAGGGTAATTGGGCCGGAAAAAACTTAGCACAACGGCTTGGGGTGGGAAATTTCTCAACTTTTGGGGCACTTCTTTGATGAGCTAAGCGCTTTAGCCAGGGCATCTATGCTGGAAACTGGGATCAAGAAACTGGGGCTTCCCCCTACGTAATAGCAATATTGGCTGGCCTATATCTATATATAGGCCTCCCAGCTAAAAAGGTAGCTTCACCTCAAAGACGCGGGATTGACTTATCTAGGGTAACTTCCTGATTCATGGTCAGGGCAGGCAAAAGAAAAAGAGGCTCAAGAGTTGATGGTAAGTGTGAGAAAGCTCATGGCTGAATAATCGTGATTGCTCTAGATTGACTTTCTTTTCTGCTTCTCAGAAAGGTATTTTAAGGCCTCCCGCTTCTTCCTCATAAATCTCAGATAACGATTCAGCCGTTCGGTAAGTTGATGTACAATCTTGGCTCTTCCCTTCTTTTCGTATGGCTAGACTGCGGTAAGCATGTCTTCTATATCTTTTTTGCAGGATTTCCATCATGATGATTTTCTATATCTATAAAAGGACTCCTCCCTGGCCAGGTAAGCCCGGTACTTGTACTTGGTGGATCAAGAGCCGGTGAATGCAACTCAGTTACATATCATAATTCCACGTCTGAGGCTTCGCTCATGAATTTCTTATACTGGCACTCTCTTTGCTTTGTCCAATAGATTCTGTAGGCGAACCTGCTTCAAAATGAGTTCGTCGTGGTACTGGTTCGTCATCCCTTCTGGCAATAGATCTGAATGTATAGAGCAGTGGCCCAGGGAAAGAGCTTCAACTCCAAGGACTCCCCGCGGTACTTCGACCTTGCTTTAGGTTAGTTATCGTATAAAAGAGAACGCCATGCTTTCTTTCATCAAAGTCACGGTAAGGTTTGAACCCCAACTTTCTCTTTGTGCAGACTGATACCGAGCTTGGGGCCTATCATTAGTTCCATGGAGATGCTGTACACTTCTTTGTGAGAGGTGGGTAAATGACTGGGCCTACTCATGGAGGCCTCTTCCCCTCAGCTGCAGATGTTCGCAAAGTTTGGGAGATAGTGAATCATTTCCCGATCCTTCCTATAGATGAAGTTGTCTCAAGCTCAGATGCTGTGAGGGACGCAGCTTCACTTCACTCCTCTCTTGATGCCAAAATACGACTGCTGAGTAAGAAAATAGGCGCCTGGACCTATAAGCAGAACTAGACAGAGTATTGGTCGACTTTCAGTCTGGGCAAGACCTGGTTCAGCAAGTAGTAGAAAGGACAAAAAGCATTCGAAAAAAGCCGATTTGGATGGGATTGGGATGGCTACTACCTGACTTTATATTCCTCTAGATCGATCCTCTTTCTTATTATTTTATGGGTAGTCGGGTATGTGCTAGGTATCATTTCATTTATTGGGAATTTATAACAGGTACTAAATGGTGCTAAGTAGGGGATCTGGGGGGTTTGACAACCAATTTAACACAGAAAAAGGAAATTTCATATTAGAAAGAAGAGAAGGAAGTTTCATTTTCATCTTTCTTCTTTGAAGACAATTAAAAGAGATATCCGATCTCTGATCGAGCAAGTCTATGCTATAGGTATATTTTTACATGATAAGGAGACTTCGGGCTGAAGCTCAGATACGAGCGAGCTCTAAAACGAGTCTACTAAAAGAATTCCATTTCCCCGCCTACAGATAGAAGACCAAGCTTAGCTAGCCGATATAACCCCCAAAACCCTATAGGATAAGACGCAAGAGGAAGCTGCTGAAGCTATCATCTTCGTTTTCTCGTCTGCGTCTGCTCACTAACTAGCTACTCAGATAGCAAAAAACTAGGAAAGCTAGTCTAGTCCTAGAGGAGTAGTTTTAGTAGAGGACTCAGAAGTTTGACTTTCTTTTTTCTCGGTCTATCGTCTGGCATCCCTCGTTAAGATCTCTACATTCAAATGCAATCCACTCTCTGCATGTCTCTCCGTAGCAAGAATGATCGACCGACAATTAAAGCACGACGCTACTCTCTCTAGCCGCCCCTCTTTCTTTGGAAATGGATCTTTCTTCAAGACACTTCCAGTTTTCGCGAGAGGACAAAGCGTTAATCTTCTTAGTAATTCACTCGTTCAGGTCGCTTTCACCAACTGGGGCAGCTAAGCAAGAAGAATTTCTAAATCCTGATTTTACTTGTCTCTCGGGCTAGGGAAATATGCCATCGATGGGTCGTTCCCACTATAGTCAGCAAAGCATTTTCTTTATGTCGATTCTCAGTTCATTGTCCAATCTCTATCAAGCAGTCACCGAGGCTGCCGGCATAACTATAAACTATCTACACAAGATGACTGCCGATGAGTTCTATCCGTGACCTCCATCCGTTTTCAGATTGGACCAGCTTTTTTTGATAGCACTTCGGGATAGTTTCATAACGTGAGATTCTTAACTGACGATTGGCCTTCTTTTTAAGAAAAAAGAGCACAGGATGTTTCGAAACTTATTATTTATTAATAGACAGACATTCTTATTATAACATCGTTTTAACTACAGCCCTCTGATTTCCGCAAAAAACCGTTTCACATTTTCTGCTCTCATAAAAGGCCACCGTTCTTGCCCAAGCAACTATTCCTAAAGTAAGAAAGGGCATCTTGTTGAATGTGAACGACATTCAGGGATGGCTCTGATGCCTAGGATGGTAGATCTACTGCCCAATCGCCTATGATATGAGAGCAACCGAGACTGGAACTTCGACTTTCTCTTTAGAAAAAACAACAGTTGGAACTTCTCGTGTAAGGGCTGAGCTCGTTGGCTACTTTTCCTCTTCTGGTTCTTTTCTCCTCTGGGAAGAGAACGTTCCTCTGCTTCGATTCGATTCTGGGAATCAGGCCAAAGGCCTTCTCCCTCATCTGCTTTATCTGAGGCGGATGTTGAAAGAACAGCTTCCGATTCGGATGCTTTTTAAAGAGCTGCTTCAGCAGATTATTCTAAAACAGTTGATTAAGCGGATTCGTATGCTTCGGGTGCTTCTGTTCTAGCTTCCTTATTCTTTGGATTAGGAAATGAAGGCAGCTCATTTTGATTGAGACAAGTGCAAATTGCCGATTTGACTAGTCTGATGAAAAAGGCTGGGTTCCTTACTCTGTTAACGCTTTCTAATTGACTTGCTCTCCCATGAAAAGGTGGAACTCTCGTGCGCACTCTCATCATAACTAAGATCAGGACTTAGACCACCCGGTCACCGCCTCTATGAGGAAATCGACTACCTTGGTTTTCTTATCCACTCTCTTACTCATTATCCGAAAGCCGGTGAAGTTAGATCACTAGGGAATTGAACCGCTAGTACCGATTCCTTCTGATTCCCGAAGACCACACTCTCGAAGAAGATAGAGAAGAAAGACTCGAAGTCAATGCATCCGCTAGCACTACGGGCACCTTCTTCAAGACAAGAATCAAAGAACTAGAATGAGGTTTGAAGACGCTCGACCAACGGGAGAGGAATAAATCGAATCCTTTCTCTCCTCCAAAGGATGTAACTGTATGTAATAAAAAGAAAAAAGAGAAGAAGGCAAAAAGCGCCCGAATGGCTCGTGGTGAGGCTGATCGCTCAAAAGAGACGATCGAGAACTCCTTTTTGATTTGAAGACTCTGCGTGAATGAGTGGAGTGATCTCTCTGTCCCAATCTTCTTGCATGTGAGATCGTTCAGAGGGTCCCAATGGCCCAGAGGCAATTCTCGTATAATAGAATCACGCCTCTAACTATGAATTTCGTAAGAGAAGTCAAGTTGTTAGCCTAGGGCAGATTCGACGGTATGCTTAAAGACTATCCGACTTTTTTGATGTCGTTGCACTACTATTAAGGTAGAAGATCGATCAATTCCCATGCTGGTTTGACCAAGCGATTTCCGACAAGTCTCTCTTCATTTTTTTGGGGAGCGGAGGAAAAGAAACACCAATATGCTAACTGAATACTTATTTCTGGGTAGGATACCTTATAGCTTCACAGTTACAAGTCATTTTCGTTATGACACTGTTTCTCTTGCATTTTTTGCGCTTTTTGGATTACTTTTATTTTCTATTTTTTTCATGGAACGAAAGGGAAAAGCCGTCGCTACAACCAGTGCTCAAAATCAGGGTGGGCACAACGGGGATGGCGACGACGAGAGGAAGAGGAAGGAGGCAGATGAAGCGTATCGCAGACTCCAAATCCGAAAGGCTGAGAAAGCGATTGCGGAGCTCCTGCACAACCTCACAAAGGACGACCATTTTCCCTCGTTCCCCCTCCCAGAAAGAGTGGTTGAACGTCACAAGAAAGGTCTGTGACGATATATGTTCCGAACTTGGAGTGAAGCCGGAGACGCGGCGTGCCTTTGTCAACGGGCTATGCGTGGATCTTTCTACCTCCAAAAGGAACAGTTCACACTTTCTTCAATTTATCGACGAAATGCTGAAGTCTCTTTCGTAAGTTACTCAGTGCTTGCTAAGATAAGAAAATGAAAGACGAACAACCGCGCTGGTCGTAATACTTTCATGCTCCAGTATGAAAGTTCCATTTCAGGGAAGGACGACGTACCATGATACTTTCTGTTTTGTCGAGCCCTGCTTTGGTCTCTGGTTTGATGGTTGCACGTGCTAAGAATCCGGTACATTCCGTTTTGTTTTCCATCCTAGTCTTTCGCAATACTTCAGGGTTACTTATTTTGTTAGGTCTCGACTTCTCCGCTATGATCTTCCCAGTAGTTCATATAGGAGCTATAGCCGTTTCATTCCTATTCGTTGTTATGATGTTCCATATTCAAATAGCGGAGATTCACGAAGAAGTCTTGCGCTATTTACCAGTTAGTGCTATTATTGGACTGATCTTTTGGTGGGAAATGTTCTTCATTTTAGATAATGAAAGCATTCCATTACTACCAACCCAAAGAAAGACGACCTCTCTGAGATATACGGTTTATGCCGGAAAAGTACGAAGTTGGACTAATTTGGAAACATTGGGAAATTTACTTTATACCTACTATTTCGTCTGGTTTTTGGTTCCTAGTCTGATTTTATTAGTAGCCATGATTGGGGCTATAGTACTGACTATGCATAGGACTACTAAGGTGAAAAGACAAGATATATTTCGACGAAATGCTATTTCTTTTAGGAGGACTATAATGAGGAGGACGACAGACCCCCCTCACGATCTACTAAAGGGCAAGTAGCTTGATTGGTTCGAATCCAATTCGTGAGATGGCAGTGATCTTTAGCTGGTCATGGCCATAAGATGCTCTTTTCCTCGGAGCCGTCGATGTCGATAGAAGGAGGTTAAGAGAACTTCATCTTTGTTAAAGGGGAAAGGGCTAGGTCAGTTCTACCAATACCAGTAGTAGTAGTCTCCGTAAAATATACAGTGCCAATAGTGACAGTAGCAGTCTTTCCATCTGTGGTTAGGGCAAAAGTGAGATTCTCAGTTCCTGCAAGCAAGATCAATTCATCAGGTTTGAAAGCGAGCATTTTCTTTTAGACCAATTCAACAGGCCAGTTAGAGATTGAAGTTTGATCGCTTAAGTAAGTGTGAAAAGTAAGTAAATAGACTCATTCGAGAATATCCCCAAAGAGCTCGCCTAGATTGCGACTCTTTGAAGGAGGAGGAGAAGGATAAACTAGTTCATAACCTAGGGCAACTATTCACTTCGACGGAAAGAAACTTGGTAGTAAACACTCGGATGGAGCTAGGGAAACCTCTGGCCAAAGGATTTGAGTTTGATAAGGTAAAAAAGGAATTCCATTTTTTTTTTAAAGAAAAGACAAGAGCCATCGAACCTATTTTACTTGAAATAGGACTCGATTGAATCCGAAGATATAAAGGAGAACCATCAATCGAGACGGCATATTCATTTCGATTTTTTTATTATTTTATTTCGGAGTAATGCCGCTCTTTTGACTAAGATAAGCTAAAAAAGAGGTCATATGCAACTCTGTGTGGAGATCGACTTGCAGAAGTCTCTCACGCCGGGAATTTTGATAGGAGTTCCGGGGGAAGGGTTTTTGAGTTAGGAACGATCCCAAGTGACACCGTCTTCGAGATGCGCCAAGAGAAGAGTCAGTTTGAGTCACTCTCTCTCTCTTATACGCTATTTGCAGTTGAAAAGTAAGGCACTACATCGAATGCCTTTGTTAGAATGCCCTGCTTTAGATGCTCTGGAAGCAGTCGTAAGCCCCACGGATAATTTCTGAAATCCTTCGATCTACAAGGCAAGAACGGACAAGAGATCTCTCGTGTCCGCATCTGCTACTGAAGATGGATGGGATTGTTGGCAACAGTCCCCGGGATCCATCTAAGTCAAACTAGCACATTCCGTGATCCACCATCAGCCATCCTCAAAGAGGCAGCCCCCAACCAAGCGTAAAGATTCTCAATCCCTTCCACTCTTCTTCTCCTATCCCTCAATTGCTCAACTAGATGGGCGGAGGATAAGGCATTAAAAAACCGTTTATATGTGGGGCGATCGAACCGACTCATCTACAACGCATCTTTGGCTTGTGGAGTGCTCTCTTTATTCTGTGATCTTTGATTTCTCTCTTCTGTCGAATGGCAGACGCATTACGTTTCGTTGATTGAAGATACCTTTTTTAGTGTTTAACCTAGCTAGCCGGGGTTAGAAAGTTGGCCGGAGGCTAGTCTTGCAACTGTGCCCCTTCCCCCACTTTGACTTAGTCTTTATAGAAGGAATCTTTGGCTCCGGGGGAATGGATGTCGCTTGAACCGTCGTCCCCCAACGATCCTATCCTATAGTAAGTAGAACGGATGTTTCCTATCTATTATAGATATAGAAGAAACCCAGCGGCCCTAGCCTTAACACGATGCGCAGTTTACCGCGGTGGTCTGCATTTCGCACCAGCTTACTTTTTTGTTTAAGTTTGTGTTCCGCGAATTAAATACAATACACACTGAACAAAGACTTAAAAACCTTAAAGTTAAGAGATAAAAGACGGCACAACGTTGACACACAGTTCCTTGATAAAGAAAGCATGTCACGAGTTTGGCCAATTGTTCGCGGAGACCTGCTAGGCGAGATTCAGCTTTAGTTGCTGCCAAGGCTTTCAATGATAAGAAAGCAGGGGCGGACAATGATTTTCACCTTTGGTTTGGGTCTTTGATGATTTGAATCCATCTGGGGGTAAAGTAAAAAGGTTAAAGTTATACCGCGGAGGTCCTATGCGAATACATTCTTAAAAAGTAGTGGAGGGCCCAGAATGTCGTTTAGACTCCAAGTATTCCCTCAAGAAAAAGAGGAACGTTCCCGTGGCAAACAACCTTCCTGAAACAATGTCAAAGCATGGACCTTTTAGAGCGAGGGTGAGGTTTGTGACAAATCTAGCAAAATTTAGAAGAGGAACAACCCTGTATGGTTAAGAGCTTGCAAGAGATCCTATTTTGAGGAGCACCCTAAAGAAAGTAGAAAAAGAAGAAGATCAGAAATCAGAAAGAAGGGTAAAAAAGAAAAGAAAATCATCATAGACTCTGAGGTCTCAACTTCACTCCTTGGGCGGGAAAGGAATCTTCAAGTCTTCGATTTCCAGCTTCTAGCAGCTCAACTCTATTTCAAAGGTGAGCAGCGGGCTGAACCTAACCGAGGAATGAAAGTCCGAAGAAGAGTAGCTATCTGTCCGCATTTTACTAAATTAGCCTGGCCAAGAAAGAAAGAGAAAAGGGGCTAGCCTTTTCCTCAGTTTCAGGACAAGAATGGAAGAAGGGAGAACGTCAGGAACCTGACCACCTCTCTTGAATCAAGGAAGCCCAGAAAACGTGGCAGACGTTCAAGAAGCCGTGACCTTATCGACGTTATTGGAATAGAGGTCTCTAAGTCCATTAGGAAGAGCGGCAGCTTATGGCCAAGAGCTAGCGGTAAATTAAAGAAGATCCGTTTCTATCCGAGGTCGGAGATTCTCTTTCTATTCTAGATGTCACCATATTGGAAGGTAGGGGTGTGGAATAGAAAGGGCTCAAGAGCATGTCTTCTTTCGCGCATTCTCTCATGGATTCTTGATCGCAGTCTGTAGTTAGGTTTTTTCGAGTTCCTTTCCAATTCACATTGGCTTTGTCTTTTTCTTCTAATTGATTGATTCAACAAAGCAATGAAAGCCCCTCTAACATAGTAAGACGGAAGATCTTCTACGAAGCACCAACCTAATAAAGAAGAAGCGGAATAGGCTCTTAGCCAAGGAGCAAACCCTATTTCACTTTGAAAGTCCTTGATTTCCAGCTGAGCTTAGAACAAAGCAAGCAGCGGAGTTTCAGGAAACCTGATCTAATCGGGAAAGCTGGGAGCAAGAAGAGGAGCTGCTCCATCTCCTTTATTCGCGAGGGGAGCGGATGGCCACAAAGCGAGATTAGATGTCTCTGAGTCTATTTGAGTGGTAGATCTCTCTTGGGATGGTCGGGAAGTCAGGTCTGAGACAAAAAGTTCCCAGCCTGGTTATAATAGAAGTTGTCCCCGGATCTTAGATCACGCAATTTTGTGATGAGTTACACCGGAGTTGGAACCGGGAATGGATTAGCGATCAGAGTCTGTAGCGAGAAGAGTAGAAATTGGAAGATCTTTCTTTGAAAGAGACCTTTTGATGAGGGAGCACCTTCTTCACCTGAACTCTGATTCCATTCAAAAAAGCAATTGGAAAGAAAGACCAATCCACCGGCAGCAGTAAAGGAGAAATTGGAAAAATACCCTTCATTGCATTGCTAGCTTCCTTGCCGATTGAGAGAAGGCACCGAAGCCCTACTCGAAGCTTGGAGTTCCTTCCTTGAATACTAGTCTGACTGTGAGCTATAAGGAAAGGAGAAGAGAACGGAGCACTCAGCCTTACAACATCCATGTGCGTGCCCAGGATCAAGGGCTATGCCTCGAAGAAGGTCAGACCTAAGAAAGCGAATTAGGTGAGGCCTAAGATAGCAAGTCTGGCTACGAACTCTATTTCACGTAGGTAGGAAGCCTTCGACTAAGGGCATGAAAAGGGCACTTCTTATGGCATCCTGCTAAAGAGCGGTAATCCAACGATTAAGCCATTTCTGAGAGTAGAAAACTACCTCTTTTTTTTTACGGTGGCATAGTCTTCACCCTTCCGAGCGCAGGAAGCACAAAGAAGGAAGGTCTAAGCTTGTTTAGCTAGAGCTCGATATTCAGCTTCGGCGCTAGACCGGGATACAGTTCGTTGCTTCCTAGAGCTCCATGAGATCAGATTTGGACCATAGAATATGCAATAACCAGTTGTAGATCTTCGATCATCTGGACAACCCGCCCAATCGGCGTCAGAATAGGCAATTAAAGAGCGATCTGTGGTGATACGTAAACCAAAATCAACTGTGCCTTTATATATAACGATATATAACGTAAAATGCGCTTGACTGCAGCAAGATGCGAGGTGCGGGGTTGGTGCATGAACTGGCCAAACTTGGTTAACAGCATACATAAGCGGCGCGTCATTGTTAAGTATTGAAGATCACCCACAATGCTACGATAAGAGGACACATCAGCAATAGCCGTCATGAGCAGATAATTTGGTGCCTGAAATAACAGGGGAAGGTTTGGCAGCAGCCATATTAGATCTCTTGAGCAAGTCAATGGCATATTTTGATTGTGTGAGAGTTAAACCAGAAGAATCTCGATGGGCCTCCATACCAAGAAAAAAAAATGAAGATCCCCAAGGTCTTTGATATCAAACTTAGATCGTAACTGATGGATAATATTGGAAATGACAAGTGAACTTGAACCAGTTTAAATTATATCATCTACATAGAGAAGTAGAAGTGCCATACCATGTGAGCTATGATAAATGAACATAGAGGAGCAATTATTAAGAAAATCCAATTTCAAGCAGAAAAGAGCTCAAACCTTCGAACCATGCCCTTGGAGCTTAGCTTGCCGTAGCCCATAGATAGCTTTATGTAGTTTGCATACATAATGAGGATGAGCGGGCTCTGGAGGAGGTGGTTGCTTTATAAAAACTTCTTCAGAGAGTATGCTCTTCTTGATGCAAACGATGGAAGGCATTTTTGACATCAAGTTGGCGCACAGGCCAATCATTATTAATGGCTATGGAAAGGACCAAACGGATAGTGCAGACTTTCACAACCAGGCTAAAGGTCTCATCAAAATCAAGACCGGGTTTTTGATTATGGTGACAAGGCGCGCTTTATAGCGTTCAATGGAGAGCTGATGGCTCCCGTTGCTTTACTCGAAAAAGCCATTTACAGCCCACTACATTCATTGTTGAAGAAGGAGGAACCAAGGACCAGGTCTGATTTTTAAGTAGTGCATCAAACTCTTCCATCATGGCTGTACGCCATTATTTTTATTGTGTTGTTTGTGTATAACATGTAGGTTCTGAGGGAGAAAGAGCAGCATGAAAACATTGGGGAAGGGGATGTTTGATAGTGAAATAAGTTTTAGGCTTACGGGTTCCATCACGGGACCGTGTAACCATAGGGTGACAAGAGGAAGTGGTTTCGTGAGTTCTTGATACTGAATACCAAGCCTCTTTCATTACTCCCTGTTAGGAATCCTTCCTTCTTGTAGGTTAGGCTAGTCCATCTAGGCTTGCTTCAGTCGATTTTGAGTTAATGAAAAATGATAGACGAACTACTTGTAATGGTTGTTTGTGACCTATGAATCATCTAAAGATGCGTGCTAAGCTCGCTAGGTGGGGTGATAAGGGATTTCCTTCTCGTGTCCCTTTTGTGCTCCGGAGGTCTCCCTGTGGAGAACCATTAATTAGCAAGTAGAAAACAGGATTCTCAATGCAGGTCGGCATGGATAAGAGGAAAGCTATCTCTCCTCAGTGATTTACTATCAAATCTTGCAGCAAGGAGGGCGTTGGGTTGGGAAGGAGATAGAGCTTGAGCTTGAGCGTGGAGCTTGTCTTCTTGACAGGCCTACTTTTCTTTGTTCAACTGGGCTTGTTCGCTTTTCGGGTCCTGGTCACTGCTAGTTAGCTCCACGAGACTTTGATAAAAAGTTGAAAATGGTCTTTCTCCGACTTCAAAGTAGGATCGACTGGTTTACAGGGCTTGGCTGGTGAACTAGATAGGGACAGGAAAGTTACAGGACCTTTTAAAGAGCGGTGTGAGGCTTGTGCTTCTTTCTATGTCTATGGAGGCCCTAACAGGTCAGTCAGGTTTCGCAGGGTAGCGAAGGCAAAGCAACTTCAGTAACTTTGTGCGAGTGGAGTAAGCGATAGCTCACGCAAACGCTATTGAAAGTGAAGCTCAGTGGCCCTTCGATTTTTTCATAGGTAATAGTGTCTTCGAATTTTAGCCAAGAGTCAGCCAAAGTCGGAAAAGTCCAGTTCAATCAAATCTCGGAACTACGGCTCCAAAGCATCGTGCAGTGGATGTGTCGGGTTCGAAAGTCTCTCTTCCTCCTGCTCCTGCTGCCGTTGGAATTGTGTGTTCGTCTCTGCCTGCTCAAAGAGCGACAATCAAGGGTCTTAAAGGGTATCTGCCTGACTTGAAAACAATCCACGCTCCCTCCGATGAATGATTCTTTGTTCTTGCTTGATTACCGGAGGACTACCGCTAGAAGGCGTTGTCACTGCGACTTGGTGCCTAGTGTGCTCTTCACGGAAAGGAGTGAAACGAGCAAGGAGAGAGAGTCAACCTTTTAGGGAAGTAAGGGGGGAAAGGAAGAGACAGAATCACATCTGCTTGGCTGGTCTTCATGGCATGAGGAACTCGGATTCGACAAAAGAATAAAAACCATAGATGAACTGAGGGATCCCACTGATCGCCCTCCAAACAAAACAACCTGATCTGTGTAGGCCAGAAGCCAGAAAAAGCATGATAGCTCGCTTGATCACACTGATCGCTCCGCTTGTCTTCTTGGTGGAAGGGCTCAGGTTCAGTGAACTGAATGAGCGAGAGCTGTTTAAGAAAGAGGCGGAACATCGCTCTCCGTGGCAGCAAAGGGAATACGAACGAGATCTTGATTCAGCCTTTTTCTGGTAGGGGGTATACTCTCGATGAGCAGAAGTAGATGCACAATGAGATTTACCCTGGATTGCCCCAGTTAGTAGGATTAGTGCTCTATATCTGTCTGTCTCCTATTGTTACGAGAAATCCCTTCCTCGGCCGTAGTGAAGAAGTATAAAGAGTTGTTGACCAACTAAAAGCATGGGAGTTGAAACGCAATGCATTCTTTTCGATTCAAAGCAACTGCTTGGCATGAAGTAAGTACAGCATTTCGAAAAGGTCTATCTAAGGCGAATCCAGAAATAGAGTACATTACGCGAGAAAGAGGGGATTCTAATACGTTAACAGATTCAGAAAGCATAAAGGAAGCGAGTGACCACACAAGATCGGCGCGGTTTTATTCTAAAAAGCACTACTTCCTAGCCCGGGTTGGAGAACTGAAATGGATTTCAATCTATTCAGGTATAGGTGGGATGGAGACAAGTACCAGCTCCATTATATGGTAGGCTTTCGGGCAACTAGTTGGCCTTTTAGATCGGCTTACGCTTTCCTCAGAGGAAGTGGCTAGAGATGCACGAAGGAGTGAAAGCCTCTCTGATTGAATGCGGGTCTTGTGTTATAGGAGCCGAAGCTGCCTAGTCCTTTAGGTCAGTCAGTTAGCCCACTACGCCATCAGAGACTGGATTAGAGCTGGACTGGACCTCCACTTTCGGAAAGATCACCGCGTAATGGAGACTCGCTTTTGACCTAGAAGCTGACAGATGGATTGGCCTTGCCTACTTCATTGCTCACCTTTTTTCTCCCTTCCTTTCTTCTTTAAAGTCGCGATTTCAACGATCTGGTCCTTCGCCCCAGACCACTCTTATTTCCCTGTCACCCGAAGTAACAAAGTCACACAGCCACCCCCAGCTCTTCGCAAATTGGACCTTCAACTTCCCTACGACTTCCGGAAACGCGTCTTGGATGAGCCTAACCGCCGTATACCTTGAAGCACTGTTGTTTTCAACAGCCAGATGGTATCGGAAAGCACCAGCATGCCCTTCAACTACAATCACCACAGCGGTACAGTGGAAGATCTTATTCAGACGAGCGATCGCGCTAGAACTTTGAAGCAGGGGAATTCAAGAGTTGAACTTCAATAGAAATCAATAGGAACTTACGGACACTAGTACTAGTGGGAAATTTTCTCTTCATTGTCTTTTTTACTTTACATTCGTTGGACCAAAAATCATACAATAGCGAGAACGAGGAGGAACTCATGATGGTACCCCTTATAACTTTTAAGATAATAAGAGAGAGGGTTGGTAGTGAACAGCGGATCTGCGACACTAGATCATAACAGCTGATATGCGATAGTAGTAGTAGTAGTACTAGTACGAGTAAGACCTATGAATCTTTGACAGAAAGCCGTAATTCCATGAATTTCATAAGCCTTTTTTATTTAACCGGTGACGAGGTTACATAGTAAGAAAGGGATGCCACCCCTTAGTAGCTAAGTAGCAAGTGAGCATGCCCCCGTAAGGAAAGGGAATTCCGAGAGCCCTTACTTAAGCTTAAAGCCGTAAAGGATACTAATGGTTCATCCAGAAACCGAATGAAGGACGCGAAAGTAAGAGTACAAATATGACGTGGAGAAGAGCTTACTGACTTATGAGCAAAAGTGGCGGGGAGCGCGGAAACGCGGAAAAAGAATAGAAGTCACTCGCGGATCACATGCATGCTATTGCGACAAGACTTAACACTTACCTATAAAATGAAGTAGGAGACTCGAAAACAAAGGCGCAATTTACGTCACATACTTTCACAACTATAAAACGTATTTTTCATTTATCAGAAGGCTTGTCGTAAGTGATCACAATCACAGAACCTTCAGCCCGATACGATATTTCAGGTGTAATACTCGTGTAGGAGTGTCCCATACCCATAGTCAAGAGAAAGTAGGAGTGGGATAAAGATAAAGCGGTATTACAGAAGCGGCTTTAGGAGGTGTTCAAAAGACGACATTTAACCCAAGGGGAATGAACGAAGATAGAAGCAAAAACAGTAGCCAGATCCTCTTCCCCCAGTTGTCAAAGTCAAGGGAGCTGCTCTTTTTTCCTGTCTAAGTTAGTTTAATGACGCTCCTTTCCACTTTTATCATCCTGCAAGTGCAATGCAAGAAAAGGCCCCAACCTATAGAGAGGGCGTTTTCGAGGAAGTAGGCACCTCTTAGATCGATATCCAGTAGGTAATGAAAATCATCTTCCGGAGCATAAAATAAAAAAAGAATTGTTCTTTTAAGGTCCTTATCCCTCAGCATACATTACATATTAGTATAGAGCAGAGGCATTAATATGTATGAGTTGGGGAGAGATGGGATATAGCTAATCTTTCTTAATTAAGCAAATGGAGATTTATTTTGAAGGTTAGGTGAAGGGAGCCTATATAATGATAATGAGAAAGAGAGCTGTTGATGTTGAAAAGGCTTCCATCCTAGTTGTAGTTGAGAAGCAGGAAAGAAGAGTAGGCATGGGGCTTCTTTCACTTTCTTACTCGTTTTTTTCTTAAGAAAGCAATGATTTTAGCGTTTAGGGGAGAGCCTAGGAGCCATCGTCTTTTTACTCAGCTCAGATAAGCGGTCATCATTCAATTTAGGCATAGGGCCAAAGATCGGGAACTTTCATTCCCAGTATAAGTCCTCGAGTTTCTTGAGCGATTGTTCCATTATCCTTCTACAACCCAGTCTTGTGGAGGAGTCTTTGCACGCACATGAGGTCTGATGAAGAATCCCATGGTCTATGAAAGACTTATACAAAGCATTAGAGATGCCATTCTTTGACAGGATCGGAGAAATCTCATAACTTTCCCTATATGATCAAATGAAAGGGGTCAGAGCCATGCGAGAAAAGGCTTAACTTTAACGCGCAAAAACTGAAATTTTGCATTTCAGCCGTCTAATTCTAGCGTGATTATAGATTATAGAGTAAGGAGAGAAAGGAGCCGGTACCCATAGCCCATAAAAAAGTGTTCATCAGATGGCACACCAGGTATGTCCCTCCAAGGGACAGACTGGCACTGTGTTGAACATCTAGAGCCGGACCGGAATGGGAGCGCATGTCCAGCTCAAGCCCAGATCCTGGTTTTTTATTAGGCCTATTGCTGTGAACATGACTCTTTCTTCTGACTTCGAAGAACTCGACTCCTTCCTACGCGCGGGGAATGAGTTCTCTAATAAGATTCCGAGCAGTAAGCGTGCAAGTGTGAACATGTACAGTCTCTCGTGAGGCCGCTTACTCGTCAATTGCTCCTTCTTGGTTTCTTTAGTATTTAATGCGATTGAAGCTTTTAGAGAATCTCGTAGCGATTGGTACTGTGTGAGAAGAAATCCCGGTAGCTAAGTGGTTTAGCGGGCGACAGTTAGAGTTCAAGTGAATGGTCGTTGTTGTGTGGGGTCGACTCCCCAACGAGATATGTAACAAATTTCGTAACGTTAACGTAATATATATAAGAGGCTGGTTTTTATGCAAAAAAAGACAAAACGGGATTCGATTTCCACTCATAAGGAAGGAAGGTTAGATACCTTTGACAGGGTTGTATTTTTGGTTGAAATGGGATGGTGTTCAAACTCCCGAAATGCAGTCAGCAGGCCTTCCCCTTTACTGACTGGACTGACTCGGGGAAGGGGTGATCTCCTCCGGAGCATGCTGCACAGCCACTCATTCGTTCTGACTAAATAGTAGAATATATATATCTCTCGGCGATTCTTTTCTCCGCTAATAAATCCTTCCCAACCAGCCCGCCCGATCGATTTTGTAAGATCGGCTAATTCAAAGATCTGGTCCGAAGTTGTCGGAACGAATCGTTTGCTTTATCGAGCAAAGCTTTCTCTGGGGGTCTTGGTTGGCCCCGCTCTTTTCAACCAACCTGGCGTCGCCCCGCTTTGCGATATGAACGGACACGAAGAAAGAACGCAGGCAGCGGAAATGCAAAAGAGAAGAGCAAAGATTCCAGACCCTTATTGACTCAATCACAAATCTGTTGAATGAAGGTTCTCAGCCACTAGTTAGAAGGAAATCAAATCCCTTGACTTCGCTTATGTCTTTATAAAGAAAGCAAGTGAGGCGGGCCATTCGAAGTAACGTAACAAGATTCTATGTTGCACCATCTTCCACTCTTCCCGGGATCCGGGGTTTTTGAGAAAAGGTCCCATCCTTCAATATCATGATTGGGTCGACCAGGCCAGATCATGAGTGAATAGAAAATCGAAAACGTACATAGCTGTTCCAGCTGAAATACTTGGAATAATTATACCACTTCTACTAGGAGTAGCCTTTTTAGTGCTAGCTGAACGTAAAGTAATGGCTTTTGTGCAACGTCGAAAGGGTCCTGATGTAGTGGGATCGTTCGGATTGTTACAACCTATAGCAGATGGTTTGAAATTGATTCTAAAAGAACCTATTTCACCAAGTAGTGCTAATTTATCCCTTTTTAGAATAGCTCCAGTGGCTACATTTATGTTAAGTCTGGTCGCTCGGGCCGTTGTACCTTTTGATTATGGTATGGTATTGTCAGATCCGAACATAGGGCTACTTTATTTGTTTGCCATATCTTCGCTAGGTGTTTATGGAATTATTATAGCAGGTCGGTCTAGTAATTAGGGGGCGGCCGTTCGGTCGCCTATGATACTAGGACCAATAGGTAAAAATGGGTTTGTGCCGCAGGTGTTGAACGATCTACTCTACACAGGTGTGGGCTTACAAGGGCTAGGGCTCATAAATCCTTTCCATTCATCAATAGGGCCCTGGTCGGTCACTTTTCCGGGCCGGGATCGATAAGTGGAAGTCATAAAAAAGAGATGTTTCTCTTCGCACCTCAGATCAAATCAAGAGGCAATGTCATTGTCAAGCTGGCATATATATAAAAGGATATAAAAAAAAAAGGCTTTTTCAAAAAGGAAAAGGCTATACAATACATTAGTAGAAGTAAGCGTTAGCTTAGCCTACTCTACTAATGTATTGTATAGTAGGGTGTAGTATAATAGGCGAGCAAGTTAGCGAAGACGCTTAGGCTAATAGATAAGAGAGCGTCGGTGCGTAGCCTTCATTCTACTACGCTACGCAAAGGTTACGAAGTCACTTAGCTCGACGTTAGGAGAGTCAAGAGGGAACGCCATACCTACATATAAGAACCGCTGTTCGCTGCCTTTAGAAGGTCTAACCTTTCGCTCCCCTACTGAAAAGGGTCATTCACGCTTCGCCCCACTGATAGACTACTTAAGATTCAATTCAAAAGGCCCTAGCTTAGTTTCGAAAGCCTTTGTCATTGTCAGTCAACTAAGCGCGGGCCTGAGGCCCCCTACGAATCCGTAAATCTGAAGAGCATGCCGCAACAAAAGGATGGTCCCCTATGCATTTCATTCTTTCCGGAAGGGAAAAAAAGAGAGGACCCCCCCATCATGGTGAACCTCTCCTTGTGATCGGGATGAGGTAAATGCCTCCCAGCCGGGGGGCGGATCGAATCGGAGTTTCCTTAGGTATCCACCGACCTACAGTTATCCTTAAACTTCCGTGCTTGGTGGAGAAGAAGCGAACAAAGGTACGCTCGCTTGCTGTCTTGTTCTCTGCCTAAACTGGGATCGCTCGCCAGCTAGGTCAGATTGGAGCAACATTTATTGAGAACATATTACCCATCTTGGGGGACAAGGGGCGGAACGACCTCTCGATCTACTTACTGCAGCCCAGGAATAAAAACGTCCGTCTAGGCCTTCCCTGTTGCTCCGATCCCCCCTACGCCTAGGACGTTGTCTGGGCCAAGAGCCATAGTTAGTTGCTGTTTTCATTTGGTTGTTTTTTTCTCGTTGTTGATACCGGCAAGACCCAGCCAGATGATGTCTACTGGTTGGTAGTGAGAGGACTCTTAGTATCTGCATACCCCAAAGAAAAGGGGACGCTGATTAAAAAACAATCATTTGATTTTGTTTCTTGCTCTCCCTTATAAGCAGGAAAGGAGTCTATCTATCTGCCTAGCTTTGGTAGATTTCCCCCAACGCAATCCACAGAAATTCCACGAATCCCTTGGTGGATAAGTCCGACGACTCAGCAGCAGTTCGGAATCACGTTTCTCGTCTGGTGGATCTGATATAGAGTTAGGGGGCAATACATACCAAAAGGTACCATAAAAGAACTGTGGGCGAGGAAAACACGAACCACAGAGACTCGTGAGCAAAGGAAGAGGGATAGCGCAACCGCCTTCTGGAGTTCGTCCATAAAGAGATATCCGAGCGATAAGGAAACCTTTGACAGAACAATAAAAAAGAAGAATTTAGCAATAAAAAAAAAATGGATCTTCGGGACTTTCTTAACAAGAACAAAAAAGATGTAGGAAAATCGCCTCCAAATGAGCCGATCTAAAGCGACGTTCCTTAGTTTCAGGAAGTCGAGCGGGAGTGACTAGCCTTCCTTCAAAGGCCAGATGGGTGCCTTCACCTCTGCCTCTATCTCGAAAGAGATTAGTAAGGCGACGGTTCGTAGCGCTTACCATTCTTTGTGATTGCTTATTCGAAGCAGGCCGACTTTATGATATGAAAAGTGGCTAAAAAGCTCCATCCGGCAAAGAGAAGAAACAAGCCCTTCTTTTGCACTTCCCTCACTGTGTCAATTTATGCTAGAGCACCACCTATTCTTTTACAAAAGATAGACAGACGGGTCTTCAGGTGTCACCAATGTCCGATCTTCGGATGCTTGGCTATCTCGGATGCTCTTTTTAGGGATGCGAGAAAAGAAGCTGGGACAGGAAGGGATGTTGGAACATCACTCCTAGGAACTATAACAGATGTCATCACCTCATTAGGGGGAGGATGCTGGTTATTAATAAACTCTATTTGCGCCTTGAATCGGATTTGCTTGAATAGGCTCTGATTCTCAATTAACGAGGTCAACTAAAGGTGCCGACTTTACCTTTTTGCTTCTGGAACAAAATCCCCTGTCTCTTAATCACCCCTAGGAAGAAGCGCTTTAGTTATCGATCTCAATCAACACGTGCTACTTCAAGGTGAACAACTATGGGCGCTGGTGCTGAAGAAACTAATGACTCAGATGCTGAAGACGGGAATGCTTCTATGGAATAGCCTCCGTTGCCGGTTCTACTTATCATTCCGTTCTGTCACGATGTGCTTTATCTTCACCTCCTGGAGCTGGATAAGTATGGAGCTCTTCTGAGCAGAGTGAGTTCCGTAACATGGACTGCCTCGGAGCAAGGCCCTAGGTAGATGGTACGCTTCGCCTCCTTTGTTAGAGTGAGAAAAGACCACGGAAGGGGCTCTTTGCCAGAGCTGCATTATATTCATTGAGATTTCCTAAGGGCAAAGTGACGTCTGTAGCAAAGGCGGGAAAGGTCCCGGAGAGAGCTGATTGACCATAAATTTTCTCGGGTCTTTGGCTCTTTCGCCAGCTGTGAATGCCGTATTGGCTTTAGCAAAGCCTTTTCTTTTGAGGTATGTAGAGAATCTCAAAGCTTGCCGAGGGGATAGCGATCGACGCACTCCCTGAGTTGAAGGGCGCAAGGGCTGTAGCATTCTTTCTAGGAGGTCTCTTTCTCTCTAGCTTTCTTACTAGTGCCGCAGCTAATGCTAACTTCAACGTATTGTCGTAAAAATAAGAACTAAGAAAGCAAGAATCCGGAAATGACTTTAGCGAGAGCTGCTGTAGGTATTTGGAAATGGAAAGAGTTTTTCAGTTCTTCGATCCCCGCTCACTTCGCTAATGCTTCTCCTGCGCTTGACTGAAAAAGGAGATCCCAGACTTTCTAATCAATTCAAAGAGATGGCGCTTCCACTAGCTTTCTTCATAGATGAGATGAAGGCATCCGCCGATCAGACGATTTTCACGTCTTCGAACTGCTTGCTATCTTCAGAATGTGGAATAATAGACTAATTAATCAGAAAAGAAAGGGAGAAGAGCATATCCCTTGCCCTTCTTAGCCCTCCTTTTGCTTCCCTTACTTTCCATGTGGGGCTAGGTACGCGAAGGCTTATCCTCAACTGAGCTCATCTTCTTCATTGGCACCGAAAAGAGAGATCGTCCAATGGCGTCATAGAAGATAGTTAGACCTAACCCCATGAACTGAAGGAAGGGTAGGACTCTGACCGTACTTTCCGAGAGTAGACAATTCAAATAATGCCCCTCCGTAACCTAACTAGGACATGAGCACGGAACCTGTAGCTTCTCTTTTTCCATTGCCCTCATCGACTGGGAGTTTCCCGCGCTTTTTCTTTGTTTTGTTGAAGACAGCTGCCTGCGGCGCAGCTACGGTACGGACTTTATTTGAGGAGTGAGTGAAAGGCAATTCAAGTAGATTGGATTTCTCCTCTATCCCATCCTGACTCGTCCATTAACCCTCGCAACCGCCCTGGCAAGCTGTCTTATAGCTGTGAAAAAGGCATATCGGGAAATCTGTCCCTTTCTTGTCTAATATCTAAAGAGAATGGGAGACAGGATAGACTGTTCCCCCGAATCAATGAAATTAGATGCAGCTGCTCCCTCTCGTCGTCCAAGAACAATAGAAAGAGAGTGGCTAGCGCTCCCTCCGCTGAGACCTGTTGGCCGTCAACTGCTTCAACTGCAGATGCGGCTGAGCTAGATGTGCCATCAATAGCGAAGGAAGTGGCTGACGAAGCTCCTCTTCATAGACACATGTGGAATCCGTCCCTTTCAGCCCCTGAACCTAATGAATGGTACGCTGAGGCTTCTCCTTCCCCTGAAATCGGCCGTAAACAGACACTGCTTGAAGACAAGAAAGGTTGGGACAAAGACCTCTATTTCAAATCTCGTAGGAAGTGGAAAGGAAGTAGCTTGTGCTTGGCGTGCTCGCGAGCTCCGAAGCTGATGAAAGATTGAATTAACCTCGGGAACTCGTGAAAGCAGTTTCACTAATGGCCGAAGTCCTTCTTCGCGCACAGCCAGACCTTCTGCTCGATTCTTTCTTGCCTCAGCTGGGAAGAAGGCTGGAATCTCTCTCTCCCAGAATGTGATCTCTTTCTCTTCACTCCCCCTCCCCTTTTCATGTAAGGAGCCAAACAAAAAAGTTGACTTGCGGGCCAGCGATCTCACGAAGCTCCTCTCTAGTTAAAAAAGAATAGGACTACCCCTGCTACGAACATTCACATTCCCCAGCTTGAATCTACCCATAAACACGCGAAATCCCATCACATCAAACCTAAGAAGAAGAAAACCTTGACGACTTCTTTTTGGCCTCCTTTTACATTTACAATGGGATTCAGACAAGGAGAGACATGCAGACTGATTCTCTTTTCTTACGTGAATGAGATACTACTGAAATGCAGATAGCTTTAACTCCTTCTTCCTTCTAGTAGGACTTAATACCGCCAATTAGTGCTTCAATCGGGCTTTTGGCTTTCTCCTTTTATACCGCTCCTGCCTTCCCTTTTGGGTACGAGTTTCAATTGGGAGAACTTGAACTAGCTAGGACGCCCTTGTTTGGGGCTTTAATTAAATGGATTAGCCTACCAGGCCTAAAAGTTTAGAAAAGTCCTTTCTTTCTATTCATAGAGAATCAATCCTCGGAATCGACGCACCTTCTAATTCGAATACTGTTTCCTTTAGGAGCGGAAATGACGACATCTACTATTCCATCAAAGAGCCTAGTCGTCCTAAGCCCTTCTAGTTCATCTGCATCAGCTAATATCGAACGCCTGTTGTGCCCCGAGAATGGTCTGTTTCGGGCTATCCTTCATATCTTAAGGCAGTTCAGTTACTTGCATCAACAGGAAAGTATTCATTCCCTACTTTCGCTCCTAGGCTTTCGGGAAAGCAAAGAGACTTCTACTGTTCTAGCTGTTGTCGGAACTGTTCAAGAATCCACTGTGGCACTTTCGGAAGGGGGAATCAGACTAGGCTGTCACTGTTCTAGAAGAGGAAGCGTAACTGGCACGAATTGAATCGATAGCAGGGTAAGGAAAAACCTTTTTAAACCAACCGTTACTGCATTCATTAAGAGTGAAAGCTGAAAGTCTCTTTCTATTATGGAAAGCCTGCCGAAGACTTCTAGGTAAGGAAAGGGAGGAAAGTGAGTAACTAGGGCTTACTCTGTCAACACAAGCCGTGTAGGTAGCCTCCTCCTCCGGTCTAAGAAAAAGAGACACGTACTACCAATAAGATAATTCGACTTTCGATAGGCGCTGAAAGCCCTCCTCTACCAGCTGCAGACTCTGTCTTAGTGCTTCCCTTCGGTAAGGAATAAGAGTCCTAACACCTGCTAACAAAAAGATTGATTATCACACCTACTTTCTTTCTTGGTTTGTTGGTCCAATTCCAGATATCGGAACAGAGACTGAAAGCAGCAACCAGAGATCAAACTCCATAGTGGGAAATCCCGTGATTTGAACCTATCAGTATGGGATATCATAGGCTTCCCTTGGTTCGGCA